ATTTTATGGGGACTTAAATTAATTATCTAACAAAAAACTAATTTAAGCTACCTTTATTTTTATGGGGACTTAAATTAATTATCTAACAAAAACTAATTTAAGCTACCTTTATTTTTATGGGGACTTAAATTAATTAACTAATAAAAACTAATTTAAATTATTTTTATTTTTAAGAATTTAAGCCCAAACTTGACCTTTGACTAAGCTAAATTCGATACTGTCAGTACCAATTGCATGACAATTGCCCTTAACAGTACAGAATCTAGCCCACTCAAAGCCCAAACTTGACCTTTGACTAAGCTAAATTCGATACTGTCAGTACCAATTGCATGACAATTGCCCTTAACAGTACAGAATCCAGCCCACTCAAAGTTCACTCAAAGTTCAAATTTGACCTTTGACTAAGCTAAATTCGATACTGTCAGTACCAATTGCATGACAATTGCCCTTAACAGTACAGAATCTAGCCCACTCAAAGTTCAAATTTGACCTTTGACTAAGCTAAATTCGATACTGTCAGTACCAATTGCATGACAATTGCCCTTAACAGTACAGAATCTAGCCCACTCAAAGTTCAAATTTGACCTTTGACTAAGCTAAATTCGATACTGTCAGTACCAATTGCATGACAATTGCCCTTAACAGTACAGAATCTATCCCACTCAAAGCCCAATTTAAATGATTTTAGGATATTGAGGTAGAGGTAGTCGGCTGAAAATTTCAGGCTGCTACTATCGTTTAACTAAAATTTTTTTCTAGATGCTTAAATTTAGTGGATCAGATTAAATTAAGCAGGGTTTCAATTGATCAAGTTGAAAGTCTAGTTTTAGGATTTTAGTCAAGAATGAAAAACAAGGGGGGGTGGTTGGCTAAAGTGTAAGGGATTGGCTTGGGGGGCCTTAGGGATAAAAGGTTTGATCGAAAACCTTTAATTAATTCAATTTTATATTTGGGAGGAATATAAAATTAAATTAATTTTTCCCTTAAAACAAAATATTTTGGTTAATGAAGGTAGAAAATTCTACATGGTTTATTCTATCAAAATAATCCTTTTATCAGGCACTTCATTTTTGGTTTATTATAAAATTTCTAAAAAAAACATTGAGTAGTTAAATTGAAATTATCCCTGTAAGAAAAAAATTTTTCAGTTTTAAATTGAGGTTTTAGCTTAAAGGAAAATTTGTATAAAATTTTAGGTTAAATTTTGGTGTTTTGGGGCCAAAAAAATTTTTTTTTTTTGCAAAATTTTGCATTTTTTTGCACAAAAAATTTTGAAAAAAGCGGTTAATGTTAACAAAATTTGGAAAATTTTAAGTAGAAAATTGCCCTGAGAGAATTTTTTCGTTAAAAATAATTTTTGTTCTAAAATGATACTATATAAAGAGTTCATATTACACTAGCCATTAGAATTTAATTTATTATTAAAATTTACCCATATGTAGAAAAGGAACTATATTGTTGAACCTATGATCATTAAATTGCCTAGTACTAATCTACTTAACTGAAATTGGAGCCTAAGGAAAGATGTATAAACTGTATGCTTTGTAATTCTAGATAGACAATTTATAGTTAAAATCATGATATATTAATATGGTGCCCTTCTAAATTTATATAGTTCTCTAATTATTAGGAATATTAAATAGGTATCATTATTAACTATTTATTATAAATACTTATTTTCATATCTTTATATCTATTTTACAAAATAAGAAATAAATATATATAATTTATGAATAAATATATCATTTATATAAAGGATTAAAATTTACCGAAAAAAAAAAAAAAAAATTCTATTTCTTTACTAAAATATCAATTATTTATTAGATTAAAAATACATAATTATTTGGTTCTTATTGAAAGTAATCAGATATCTAATTCATATAAGGTAAATAGTGATATAAGCCTTGCCTTTTTTTAAAAGTTATAACTGTGATTTTTAGAATAAATAGAATTTTACAGGGGGATATTTATTTATTTGCAGACCAAAAAAATACATAAAAAAATAGCGGAAATTTTGTAAAAAAAATTTTCATCGACATATTAGTTTGTTAAAAAAAAGTTGCTTTTATTATTTCAATAATTTTTCAAAATTTTTTGTAATTTTATTTTGAAAATTCGAATCAAAAAATTGCGGTTATGGTTAGCTATAACTGGGTTTACTGGATCAAAAAAAAAGTTTATAAGGACTTTATGAGTTAGGCGGAGTGCTTATAAAAATTTTTTGTGAGAGTAATAGGGTTACTAGGTGAAATTTTTATATTCAAGGGTAGGGTGTATAAATTAATTTAGTATTGGGATTTATTAAAGCGAATTTCATTGGGAGATGAAAATGGTTTTAATAATGGGCGATTTTTTGATTCGAATTTTAGTTGCGTTTTTATAAATTTATTTTAAAATATATGAAAAATTGGCTTGGGAGGGAAATTTTTAAAAAATGTTATTTTTATAATGGTAATTTTAAAGGTATTTTTACCTATAATTTTTATTTTAATTTATTTTTCATGTAAAATTTATTATGAAAAATTTAATTTTTAGAAAAAGAATTACGTTGATTTGCAGTAGTAAGATTTGTTAATTTAAGAAATTAAGATACAGTAAATTTTATAGTTTAAACAAAATTTGTGCCAGCAGTTGCGGTTACACAAATTAGGCAATAAAAATTTTTTAGTGATAGTTAATTGTAAATTAAAAATTTATAGGAAGGCTTTTTAGGTGAAATTTTAGGTCGTTATAAATTTGGGTTTGGTTAATGAAACTAGGAAAATTTCTTTGAAAACTAGGATTAGATACCCTATTATTGAAAAAGTGAGTTTTTAAACTGGGTTATTAGTAGATATATTCTTTAAAACTAGAAAAAATGGCGGTATTTTAGTCTATTTAGAGGAACCTGTTCTGTAAACGATGATCCACGATTTGATTTATTTTTTTTTTGAGTTTCCATATCGTTGTAGTTTGAGTATTTTTGAAGAATAAATATTCATAATTCTAAGGAGAAAGATATCAAATCAAGATGTAGCTTATAAGAAAGTAGAAATGGGTTACAATAAATTTATTTATATGGATAAATTTTTTTAAAAAAATTTTGAAGGTGGATTTAATAGTAATTTTTTATAAATTTTAAAAATGATTTTAGCTCTAGAATATGTACATATCGCCCGTCGCTTTCGTTTTTAAAATGAAATAAGTCGTAACAAAGTAGAGGTACCGGAAGGTGTCTCTAGAAGTCAAATTAAAGCTTAGTAAGCATTTTAGTTACATTAAAAAGAATACTGTAAATTCAGTATAGTTTGAAAAAATAGAATTATTTTTATTTAAAGTAATTTTTAGTTTAAAGAAAAAATTTTTAATTTTATTATTTTTAAAGAAAAAATTTATATTAATTATAGATAATTATTATTGAAAGAGAAATTTTTATTTGTTTAAAAGAAGAATTTGGATTTGTACCTTGTGTCTCAGGGCTTATTAATTTAAAATTTTAAATAGGATTTTCTCGAATCTAAAAGAGCTATATAGATATAATTTTTATTGTAGAATAAATATTGTTAATATCTATATGGAAGTGAAACGCTATTCGATTTTAGGTATATCTAGTTTTTTAAGAAAAAAATTTAATTTTATTTTTATTTTATTAAAAAATTAAATTTTTAATTTTTTAATAATAAAATTTTATATTTTTAGGGATGAGCTTGAAAATAGATTTATATAATAAATAAAGATTTCTTAATAAATAGAATTTTTAGTTTTTATTTTAATTAGTGTTTTTTAACTATTTTGGAGTTTAATAAAATTTTTATTTTATTTATATGATGTATTAAAATGTAAGTTTCAATTTTAATAATTTAGTAATAATGATAAAATTAGTATAAAAAATAGTTTTATTGATTTTATTATTTTAGGTTAAATAAAGGAATTCGGCAAAGGAGTTTTTCACCTGTTTATTAAAAACATGGCTTTTTGTAAAAAATTTAAAGTCTAACCTGCCCAATGATTAATTTAATGGCCGCGGTATCTTAACCGTGCAAAGGTAGCATAATCATTAGTTTTTTAATTGAAAGCTTGTATGAAGGGTTGAATGAGAAAACAGCTGTCTCTATTTAAATTAATTAGAATTTTATTTTTAAGTGAAAAAGCTTAAATATATATTGAAGACGAGAAGACCCTATAGAGTTTAATATTAAAATTGTTTTGATCTTTTAGGATTAATTGATCTTAATTTATTTAGTATTTGATTGGGGTGATCGAAAAATTAAATAAACTTTTTCTTGTATAATCATTAATTTATGAATATTTGATCCTTATAAAGATTAAAAGATAAAATTACCTTAGGGATAACAGCGTAATTTTTTTTAAGAGTTCTAATCGAAAAAAAAGGTTGCGACCTCGATGTTGGATTAAAATGAAATTTTGGTGTAGCAGCTAAAAGTTTGGGTCTGTTCGACCTTTAGAATTTTACATGATCTGAGTTTAAACCGGTATGAGCCAGGTTGGTTTCTATCTCTATAAATTTAAAATATCTTAGTACGAAAGGACCAGGTATTGGATTTAAAATTTTATTATAGAATTTTATTATTATTTTGGCAGATTAGTGCAATAGATTTAGAATCTGTGTAAGTAAATTTCTATTTACAAATAATACTTGATTTTAAAAGATTTATTATTAATATTAATTTCAAGTCTAATTTTAGTTATTTGTGTTTTAATTAGTGTAGCATTTTTTACTTTAATAGAACGAAAAATTTTAGGATATATTCATATTCGTAAAGGTCCAAATAAGATTAGTATAGGAGGGTTACTTCAACCCTTTAGTGATGCAATTAAATTATTTTCTAAGGAACAGATATTTCCTTCTTTGGCTAATTTGATTTTATTTTATACTTCACCTATTATAAATTTATTTTTAGCTTTATTTTTATGAATATGTATACCGTTTTTTTCTATAAATTTAAATTTTTTTATATCCGTACTATTTTTTTTAAGAATTTCTAGTTTAAGAGTTTACACAATTATATTAGCTGGATGATCAAGAAATTCTAATTATGCTTTATTAGGTAGAATACGTGCAGTAGCTCAGACAATTTCTTATGAAGTAAGTCTTGTTTTAATTTTTTTATCTTTTTTAATTTTAATTAGAAGTTTTGATTTATTTGACTTTTTTAAGTATCAAAAAAATATTTGATTTTTATTTATACTTTTACCTTTGTGTATTATGTGGGTTGTATCATCATTAGCTGAGACAAATCGGTCTCCTTTTGATTTTGCTGAAGGTGAATCAGAGCTAGTCTCTGGGTTTAATGTAGAATATAGAAGAGGGGGATTTGCTATACTATTTTTGGCTGAGTATGCTAGAATCTTATTTATAAGAACTATTTGTGTAATTTTATTTATAGGCCCAAATTTATATAGGTTTTCTTTTTTTTTAAAAATTGGATTTATGGCTTATTTTTGGGTTTGAGTTCGGGGTTCATACCCACGGTATCGTTATGATAAACTTATGTATTTAGCTTGAAAAAGGTACTTAGCAGTAGCATTAAATATATTTTTATTTTATTTAGGGGTTAATTTATTTATTTTAACTTATTTTAGATAGTTAATTTTTTTGAGTCTTGCTAAAATTATAAGTATTAAACACTTTAATTACTTATTTAAAATTTTTAGTAAAATTTAGTTTAAGAATTTAATTTATAAATTAAGTTTAGTAATTAAATTTTAATTATTTATATTTTTATTTAGTTAATTAATTAATTTAAGTCCGTAAAGTGTATGAACTTATACTTTTAAGTGTTAGTATTTTAGTTAATTAATTAATTTAAGTCCGTTAAATATACGAACTTTGTGCTTTTAAGTATTAGTATTTTAGTTAATTAATTAATTTAAGTCCGTAAAGTATATGAACTTATATTTTTAAGTGTTAGTATTTTAGTTAATTAATTAATTTAAGTCTTATAAAATATATGAACTTTATATTTTTAAGTATCAGTATTTTAGTTAATTAATTAATTTAAGTCCGTAAAGTGTATGAACTTATATTTAATAGTATTTTAATGATAAAATTTTAAGTTTAACAGCTAAATTAAAAGTTAATAGGGGAATTTACCTCTTTTTTATACTTTCAAAATATATACTTATAGCAAGTTCATTAACTAATACTTGAAAATCAGGTAATCCCAGAATTTAGCAATAAAAGGATTAATTATAAAATATAAAAAATAGAGAATTGTTAAAATTTGTCCTGTTAGAATATATGGGTCTTCTACTGGGCGTGCCCCAATTCAAGTCAATAAAATTACAATTGATAAAAGAGATCAGAATATAATTTTATTTAAAGGGTAAAATTGGGTTCTTTGATATTTTTTTTTATTTACAAATGGAGCTGTGTATAAAATTGCAATAGAAAAAACGAGGGCAATCACACCCCCTAGTTTATTAGGGATTCTTCGTAGGATAGCGTAGGCAAAGAGAAAATATCATTCAGGTTGAATATGGACTGGGGTTACTAATGGGTTAGCTGGAACAAAATTATCTGGGTCTCCTAAAAAATATGGGGCTTGTAGAGTAAGCATTACTAGAAAAAAGGTTATAGTAAGAAACCCCACTAAGTCTTTAAATGTAAAATAGGGATGAAACGGAACTTTTTCTATATTTCTATTAGTCCCTAAAGGGTTATTTGATCCAGTTTGGTGTAGGAATAAAAGATGAATTATTACTAATGCTGAAACAATAAAAGGTAAAAGAAAGTGAAAAGCAAAAAATCGAGTTAAAGTAGCATTATCAACAGCGAACCCGCCTCAGAGTCATTGTACGATTGCGGCTCCAATATAAGGAATGGCGGATACTAAATTTGTAATTACAGTTGCCCCTCAAAATGATATTTGTCCTCAAGGAAGTACATAGCCTAAAAATGCGGTAGCTATTACTAGAAAAAAAATTGTAACTCCAGATATTCAAGTTTCTGTAAGATAATAGGATCTATAGTAAAGTCCTCGTCCAATATGGATGTATAAACAAATAAAAAAAAATGAAGCCCCATTTGCGTGTAGAGTTCGAATTAATCAACCATAATTTACATTACGACAAATATGAGCTACTCTATTAAAAGCTAGGTCTACATTTGGACAATAATGTATGGCTAAAAAGATACCTGTTAAAATTTGAATTATTAAGCATAGTCCTAGTAAACTACCAAAGTTTCATATAGAAGAAATATTTGTTGGGGTAGGTAAGTATATTAAAGAAGAATTGAAAATTTTGATTAAAGGGCTATTTTTAAGTGCTTTTATCATTTATTTTTGACGCAGGGTTCCTAAATTTTTGTCAATAATTTTTACTACTGCGATTAAAGTTACTAATAAATAAAATATAAGAAAAATTATTATTTGTATATAAGGATAATTGAAATATTTATTTAAAGTAAGATTATTTTGGTTTCTTAGTTGTCTGAAATTTCTTAGAGAAGAAGAAATTAGGTGAGAAAAAAAATTATCTATAATAGCTAAATTTAAGCTTAAGATTATAATTATAATAAAGCTAAAAACTAGTATAAATTTAGGTATAATAAATTTTTCATTTGAAGCTAATCTTGTCATATAAATAAATATTACTAGTATTCCTCCAATTATGGTTAAAAAAATGATATAGCTAAATCAATAGTTTAAATAAAATATTCTTGAAAATAAGCATACAATAATGGTTTGGATTAATAGTACACCCCCTAATGAAAGGGGGTGGTTTATAAATATAAATATAATTGAAAATATTAAATTTAGAATTAATAGAGACATAGTAATATCAGGAAGTAGTTTATTTAAAATATTAATTTTGGAGGTTAATGAAAGAGAATTTCTCTTTTCCTGAAGTTTTAAAAGATAAATCTTATTTTTGGTTTACAAGACCAATATTTTTACTAAATTATTAAAACTATTAATGCTAATATTTTATTCCTATTTTTTAGTTTTATTATTTTTATCAGGGATTTTTGTTTTTATCTCAAAAAATAAGCATTTTCTTTTAATACTTTTAAGTTTAGAATTTATTGTTTTATCATTATTTGTCTTCTTACTTTCAAATTTTACTTATTTTGATTTTGAGTATTTCTTATCTATATTTTTTTTAACAATAAGTGTATGTGAAGGGGCCTTAGGACTTTCTTTGTTAGTTTTAATAAGTCGAGTTCAAGGAAGAGATAAGATTTTATTATTAGACAATTTATGATAGTAATTTTAGGCTTGGTATCGTTGATTCCTATAGTCTTTTTCACTAATTTTTGATTTATTTTAGGTAGATTTTTTCTTCTTAGATTTATTATAATAATAAATTTAAGTTTTAATTTTAGAATTTTGTCTGTTTCTTATTTTATAGGGTTTGATTTATTGTCTTTTACTTTAATTTTATTAAGATTTTGGGTTTGCTCTTTAATAATTTTAGCAAGAGAAAGTGTACTTAAAGAAAATTCTTACTGAGAATTATTTTTATTTATAATTATTTTATTGATACTTAGACTTTTTTTAACCTTTAGTTCTTTGAATTTATTTATTTTTTATGTATTTTTTGAAATAAGCTTGATTCCTACTTTATTTTTAATTATTGGGTGAGGAAACCAACCTGAGCGTATTTCTGCAGGAGTTTACTTATTATTTTATACTTTGTTAGTTTCTTTGCCTATAATAAGAGCTTTAGCTTATTTATATAAAAATTCTTATTCAATAGATTTTTATTTTTTTAATTCTTCTAATAGATTATTTTTATATTTGTGTTTAAATTTTGTATTTTTTGTTAAAATTCCAATATATATAATTCATTTGTGATTGCCGAAAGCTCACGTTGAAGCCCCTATTTCTGGATCTATAATTTTAGCTGGGGTTATACTTAAATTAGGGGGGTACGGTTTATTACGAGTAACAAAAATTTTTATAGAAATTGCTATACAAATTAATTTAATTATTGTAGTTATTTCTTTAATTGGGGGTATAATTATCTCTATAATTTGTGTTCGGCAGAGAGATATAAAAATATTGATTGCCTATTCTTCAGTGTCTCATATAGGGATAGCTTTATCAGGCATTATAACTATAAATTTATGAGGGTTTTGGGGAGCTTTAGTTCTTATATTAGGCCACGGGTTATGCTCATCTGGGCTTTTTTGTTTAGCAAATTTTCTTTATGAACGGTCCCATAGACGTAGAATATATTTAAATAAAGGAATAATAAATATTATACCTAGTCTTGCTTTATGGTGATTTTTATTGTGTTCTTCAAATATAGCGGCCCCTCCTTCTTTAAATCTATTAGGTGAAATTTTATTAATTAATTCTATTTCTACTTATAGAAAATTATCTATAATTTGTTTATTTTTTATAGTATTTTATAGAGCAGTTTATTCTTTATTTTTATATTCATATACTCAGCACGGAAAGTTCTATTCAGGATTATTTACATTTTTTCAAATTAATAGTCGAGAATATTTATTGGTAGTTTTACATTGGGTACCTTTAAATATTTTATTTTTAAAATCTGAGCTTATTTCATTATGAATTTACTTAAATAGTTTAATAAAAATTCTAATTTGTGGAATTAGAGATGAAAATTTTTTTCTTTGAGTAATTTTTTTATCTGTATCATTTTATTTATTATTAAGTTTTTCTTCATTATTATTTTTATGTACTGGGATTTTTTTGAATTTTGGTTGTGAGTATTTTTTGGAATTCAATGTTCTTACTTTGAATTCTGCCTCTTTGTCATTTATTATATTATTTGATTGATTATCACTTTTACTTAGAAGATACGTTTTATTTATTTCTTCCATGATTTTAAAATATACTAAAGAATACATACTAGAAGATAAAAATTTGAAACGATTTATTATTTTAATATTGTTGTTCATTTTTTCTATATTAATAATAATTTTTAGCCCTAATTTAATTAGAATTTTATTAGGTTGAGATGGATTAGGTTTAGTTTCTTATGCTTTAGTAATTTATTATCAAAATATTAAATCTTATAATGCTGGCATATTGACAGCTTTATCAAATCGAGTTGGGGATGCTGCACTTTTAATAAGAATTGCTTGAATAATAAGTTTAGGAAGATGAAATTTATTTACTATTGGAGTTTTTATAGATAATAAATTAATATTTTTTGTTTCTTGATTTATTATTTTAGCTGCTATTACTAAAAGAGCTCAAATTCCTTTTTCTTCTTGATTACCTGCAGCAATAGCTGCCCCTACCCCTGTTTCTTCTTTAGTTCATTCTTCAACTTTGGTTACTGCAGGAGTTTATTTATTAATTCGTTCTAGTGAGGGGTTTTCTTCTTCTATATTAACTATTTTACTTTATGGGTCTTTATTAACTATATTTATAGCTGGAATAGGCGCTAATTTTGAGTTTGATTTAAAAAAAATTATTGCTCTTTCTACTTTAAGTCAGTTAGGAATAATAATTATTATTCTTTGCATAGGAAATGTAAAATTAGCTGTGTTTCATTTATTGGTTCATGCCTTATTTAAAGCTCTTTTATTTATATGTGCCGGGGCAATCATTCACAATTTAGGTAACCATCAAGATATCCGTTTTATAGGAGGAGTTTCTTATTTTATACCACTTACTTGTGTCTGCATAAATATTTCTAATTTTGCTTTATGTGGGTTACCATTTTTATCTGGATTTTACTCTAAGGATTTACTTGCAGAATTTTTATCATTTAATTTCCCTGGGAGATTTGTTTATTTTTTATTTTTTTTCTCTGTAGGATTAACTGTTTCATATTCTATACGCCTATCTTATTATATATTCTGAAGGGACCTGAATTTTTTATCTTTAAGAAGATTCAGAGATAGTAATGGTAAAATTATACTAAAAGGAATAATAGGGCTAGTCATCTTAGTTATTATTAAAGGAAGAATTCTCTCTTGATTTTTATTTGAGACCCCAATATTTTTAGTACTTCCTATTTATATAAAGTTTATAACTATTTTTATAATTTTCTTGGGGGCATTACTAGGGTACGAATTTTCTCAAATGAATCTTTGCTATAGGGCTAAATCTTTAGATTTTATTGTAGTTTCTTCCTTTTATGCAAATATGTGGAATCTGCCTATTTTATCTACATTTGGGCTTAACCCACATTTCTTATTTTTGGGTAAAAAATTTTTTAAAACAGTTGATTCTGGGTGATTAGAATATTACGGTAGAAAAAACTTGTATTTAAATTTAAAATCTTTAACTCAGATTTCTCAAATTTTTTCTAAGAATCATATTAAAATTTTAGTATTTTCTTGCTTAGGAATTGTTTTATTTTTATTTTTACTTTATTTAAATAGCTTAATTTAGAGCACAGTTTTGAAGATGCTGGGGTGATATTTATATCTTTAGATATTTATAAGATTAAATCTAATTTTACAATGAAAATGTAAGGTTTTTATTAAACTATATAAATAAAGCTAAAAACGGGGGGCTGCCGCTTAAGAGTGAGTTAGAAGTTCTCTCTTGAGATTTCTTAGCTTTTCAATTGGAGTATAAAACTCAATTTAATCATTAACAGTGATTTACCTCTTTTTGGTTTCAATTAAAAATGAGGATTTTTGTAATCAAATTTTAGGTCGAAACTAAATGCAAATTTTGCTTCTCATTTAAGATAAATTGTAATGCAATAATTTTTAAATGCAACTTAAACGTTATAAATTTTAACTATTATCCTATTTTACTCAATTTAATGATCCTTGAGCTTGTTCATGAAAGAGTCCTGATAATAAAATAATAATGAATAAATTTAAGGTAATTGAGAAATTTATTCAGTTAGAAATTTTTCTAGCTAAAATTATGGGGAATAAAAGAGTGAGTTCTACATCAAAAATTACAAAAATTACAGTAATTAAAAAAAATTGAAGAGAAAATGGTAATCGAGCTAAATTTTTAGGGTCAAATCCGCATTCAAATGGACTTCTTTTTTCTCGGTCATGAAAGGGTTTTTTTGAAATTAGGTTTAAGATTAAGATTAAGATACATACTAAAAGAAAAATTATTATTCTTTGAAATAAAATAAATATAATTATTTATACTAGGTTAGTACTAGATTTTTTGATTGGAAGTCAAATATAATTAATTATACTATATAAATAATTATTTATCTTCCTCATCAATAAATTGAAATATAGAGAAATAATCAAACTACATCTACAAAATGTCAGTATCAGGCTGCGGCCTCAAAACCAAAATAATGGTTAGAAGAAAAGTGATTTAAGTATAGTCGAATTAAGCAAATTATTAGAAATGTAGATCCAATAATTACATGAAGCCCATGGAGTCCTGTGGTTATAAAAAATGTTGAACCGTAAATTCTATCAGCGATAGTAAAAGGAGCTTCAATGTATTCGAATCCTTGAAGTAAAGTAAAGTAGAAGCCTAAAATAGTAGTTAGGGCCAATCTTTGAAGAGCTTGGGTATAATTATTTTCTATAATGGAATGATGGGATCAAGAAATAGTAATTCCTGAGGATAATAAAATTATTGTATTTAATAAAGGAATTTCTAATGGGTTAAACGGGTGAATTCCCTTGGGAGGCCAATTTAGCCCTAATTCAATACTTGGTGAGAGTCTAGCATGAAAAAATGCTCAAAAGAATGTAAAGAAGAAAAATACTTCAGAGGTAATAAATAAAATTATACCTCATCGCAACCCTAAGGTTACTTTTAAGGTATGGAGTCCTTGAAAAGTTCTTTCTCGAATTACATCTCGTCATCATTGGTATATAATTAGTAGGTTAGTAATTATTCTTAGTATTATTAAATTATTTTCATGAAAGTGGAATCATTTAATTAGACCTATTATTATAGAAAAAGTTCTTATTGATCTTAATAGAGGTCAAGGTCTTTTATCTACTAAATGAAATGGGTGATTTTTTTGGACTATCATTTAAATTACTTCTTTTGAGTAAAGGGCTGATAAAATTGAAAATACGTAAGATTGAATAATTGATACGGCAGATTCAAGGATTAATAAAAGAATTTGTATAAATACTAGCATAGTTAAAAGTCTAATAGATAGGGATGAACCTGAGTTTCCTATTAAAGTTACTAATAAATGTCCTGCAATTATATTTGCAGTTAGCCGGATTGCTAAAGTTCCTGGTCGGATGATTCTTCTAATAGTTTCGATAATTACTAAAAATGGGAGTAAAATTGCTGGGGCATTCTGAGGAGTTAAATGTGCAAATATATGAGTTGTATTTTTGAATCATCCGAAGATTATGAAAGATAATCAAAGTGGGAATCTTAGGGTAAGGGTAAAGCTAAGGTGTCTTGAAGATGCAAAAATATAAGGGAATAATCTTAAAAAATTATTTAATAAAATAAATGTAAATAGTCTGGTAAAAAAGATTGTTCTTCCTTTGAAAATTGGGGCTTTAATTAAAACTTTAAATTCTTTATGAAGTAATTGATATATTAAAATTCATATTATAGAAATACGAGATGGAATTAATCAATATATGGGTGGAATAATAAGAATTATTAATAATGATCTTATTCAATTTAAAGAAAAAATAATAGTAGATGGTTCAAAGATTGAGAATAAATTTATCATTTTCAGTTAAATGAGATTTTTATGGGAGCTTTAAAGCTAATTTTAGGTTGGTACCTAAATATGTAATAATTAATAATAATAGTTAAAATAAAGAGTGTAAAAAAGAAAAGATAAAGGCTTAATCAGTTAAGAGGAGCTATTTGAGGAATTAAAAATTATTATTTAATAATAATTTTAGCTTGACAAGCTAACGTTATAGTTTAACTAAATTTTTCATTAGAAGTAGATGCTAAATTACTATAGATTGGTTTAAGAGACCAGTGCTTGCTTTCAGCCATCTAATGAATTATTTTTAATTCATTTTAAAAAATATTTTGGTGAGACACTTTCAATTACAATTGGCATAAATCTATGGTTAGCTCCACAGATTTCTGAGCATTGTCCAAAAAATAGTCCGGTTCGATTTAAATTAAAATTTGTTTGGTTTAAACGTCCTGGGGTACCATCAATTTTTATCCCTAGAGTAGGAATAGTCCATGAATGGATTACATCTGTTGAAGTAACAATTATTCGAATTTGGCAGTTAAATGGAACTACTATACGGTTATCTACATCTAATACTCGAAAATTAAATTTATTTAATTCGTTTGATGGAATTATGTAAGAATCAAATTCTAAATTTTTATAATCCGAGTATTCGTAGGATCAATATCATTGGTGTCCGATGGTTTTAATTGAAATTATAGGATTAAAATTTTCATCTAAAATATAAAGTAATCGTAGGGACGGTAAAGCAATTAAAATTAAAATTACAGCTGGGATAATAGTTCAAATTATTTCGATTATTTGTCCATCTAAAAGAAAACGGTGAGTAAATTTATTAAAAAATATGGAAATTAATATGTGACCAACTAAAGTAGTGATAATTACTAGAATTATTAAAGTATGGTCATGGAAAAATATTAATTGTTCTATTAATGGAGAGGCTCTATCTTGTAAAAGTATATTTTTTCATGTCGTGATTTCTAAAAAAAGTATAAACTTTATATTTGGGGTTTAAGTCCAATGCACTAATCTGCCATTTTAGAATTTTATTACTATTGGTGGTAATTCATCATATCTATGGTCGAAAGGGGGAGTTGATTGTAATCATTCGATTGATGATGAGAGATTAAAAGAGGTCAGGTTTATTCGTTGTACACAAAAAGCTTCTCAGATAATAAAAATAAAGTAAAGAATTCTAATTAAGGAGATTAGTCTACCAATTGAAGAGATTATATTTCATATATAATAGGCATCTGGGTAATCTGAGTATCGTCGTGGTATACCTCTTAGTCCTAAGAAATGTTGGGGGAAAAAGGTTAAATTTACCCCAATAAATATTGTAAAGAATTGAGGTTTTAAATATTTATTATTTAAAGTTAATCCAGTAAATAATGGAAACCATTGGATGATTCCAGCTAAAATTGTAAATACGGCTCCTATGGATAATACGTAATGGAAATGGGCTACTACATAATAAGTGTCATGAAGTACAATATCAATTGAAGAATTGGCTAAAACTACTCCTGTTAATCCTCCTATAGTAAATAGGAAAATAAATCCTAAAGTTCAAAGGGTTGTTGGATTAGATGTAATTTGGGCCCCATGGTAAGTAGCTAGTCATCTAAAAATTTTAATTCCTGTTGGCACTGCAATAATTATAGTTGCTGAAGTAAAATATGCCCGGGTATCTACATCTATTCCAATTGTAAATATATGATGGGCTCATACTACAAATCCTAATAGTCCAATTGCTAGTATTGCGTAAATTATACCTAGAACTCCAAAAGCTTCTTTTTTACCTCTTTCTTGATTAATAATATGAGAAATTATTCCGAATCCTGGTAGAATTAGAATATAAACTTCAGGATGACCAAAAAATCAAAATAAGTGTTGATATAAAATAGGATCCCCTCCTCCGGCTGGATCAAAAAATGAGGTATTAATATTTCGGTCTGTAAGTAGTATAGTAATTGCCCCAGCTAATACTGGTAATGAAATTAAAAGAAGAATAGTTGTGATTTTTACAGCTCAAATAAATAGGGGTATTTGCTCAAATTTTATTTTTAAAGGTTTTATATTTAAGATGGTAGAAATAAAATTTATAGCTCCTAAGATAGAAGAAATTCCAGCTATATGGAGTCTAAAAATTGCAAAATCAACTGAGGCTCCTTCATGAGCCAGATTTGATGAAAGGGGTGGGTATACTGTTCATCCTGTTCCAGCTCCTTTTCCAATGATTCTACTTATAATAAGAAGAGTTAGTGACGGAGGGAGAAGCCAGAATCTTATATTATTTAATCGGGGGAATGCTATATCAGGGGCTGCCAGTATAAGTGGGATGAGTCAGTTTCCGAATCCACCAATTATAATTGGTATTACTATAAAAAAAATTATGATAAAGGCATGGGCTGTAACAATAGTATTATAGATTTGGTCGTCTCCAATTAAACTTCCGGGGCTTCCTAGTTCTGTTCGAATAAGTATACTGAGAGAAGTTCCAACGGCCCCTGATCAGGCCCCAAAAATAAAATATAAAGTTCCAATATCTTTATGATTTGTTGAGTAAAATCATTTATTCGGTAAAATGGCTGAGTATAGGCGATAAATTGTAAATTTATTAACGAAATTTTTTCTTTTATCATTTTTGGAATTAAAACTATATAGTCTAAAAAAGATATTAAATTGCAAATTTAAGGATAAATTAAATTTTATAGTTTAAAAATTAGAAAATTTTTCTATTTTTGACTTTGAAGGTCAATAGTTTATTTAACTTAAATTTTTAAAAAAAACTAATAGAAATAATTTGAATTATTCTTCCTATGATAGTTAAAAAATTTAAAAAAAAAATAAAGTACCTAATTTTATTAGAATAATTTAGAATATTTTGTTTATAAAATAATGAGAAGGTAGAAAATGTAATTCGAAAATATATAAACAAAGCTAAAAGAGTAAAAATAATTAAAATTATTGATAAAGTATAAAAATTATTAATAATTAAAAAATTGATTACTAATCATTTAGGGATAAATCCTAAAAACGGGGGTACTCCGCCTAAAGATAAAAAATTTAGTATATAAATGAATTTTAGTTTTAGGTTAAATGAAAAAAGTTTATTAATTTGGTTTATATAAAAAATATTTATTTTTTGAAGAATGACGATGATACTTATATTAATTAATGAATAAATTAAAAAATAAAATAGTCAGATTGTGTGAGAGGTTAAGAATGAGGATAGTATTCATCCAATATGGTTAATTGAAGAATAAGCTAAAATTTTTCGTAAACAGATTTGATTGAATCCTTGTAAACTTCCTAAAAGAGAAGAAAAGATGATTAGTAAGGAAATTAAGATGAGAGAAAATGAGGTATTAAGAATTAAGATTATGGGGGCAATTTTTTGTCAGGTTAATATGATGAAATTATTTTCTCATGAGAGTCCTCTAAGGATTTCTGGATATCAAAAATGAAATGGGGCAGCCCCTATTTTTATAAATAAGGCAGAGTTTAATAAGATATAGGTGTAGTTTCTTAAATTAATTTCTTTTATTAATTGAAAAATTAGGATTGAGAATAAAATAATGGAAGAAGCTATGGCTTGAATTATAAAATATTTAATTATTGCTTCAGAAGTTGATTTTATTTTATCTTTTATTATAGGTATAATTCTTAATAGGTTGAGCTCTAAGCCGATTCAAGCTGTGAATCAGGAAATTCCTGAAATTGTTAAAATTGATCCAGTTAATAGGGTAGAATAAAATATAATCTTATTTATTTGTTTTATTAAAAAGAAAAGGATTGAAACCTTTATAAGTGGGGTATGAGCCCATTAGCTTATTTAGCTTATCTTTTTACACTTGAGTATTTATGTATAAGAATTTTTGATATTCTAGGTAATAAGGAAACTTATTAGGTGTAT